AATCAAGAGCCCCGAGTCACTAAAAACTGAGAAGGTTGACTAAAGAAAAAACAAAAAATGGAATTAAGCTCCATTGTCCAATTGAGACCTAACCATTAAACGAGAAGCGATGGGAACGACGAAACCTGTGAATGCCTAAGATTTTATTCAAAACAAATCTTAATGATTCATTAGGTGGGATGGCGGAAGGAACCAAAAACCAATCCATTTATTCTGAGGAATCATGTTCTGAGGAGTAATGGGCTAACCCTACATCTGAAATAGATAATGAAAGAGAAAATATTCGCCCGCGAAAATTTTGATTGGATTGGATTTATAAATAGGGACCAATCCAATATGGTAATAAAAGGAAAAACAAAAAAGAAAGATTCGTTAGAACCTTATAAATAAGAAAACAACATTATCTATTTATATCTAGATAACAAGAATTGTCTATAATAGAAAAAGAATATTTATAACAAAGAATACTTAACAAGATATAAAAATTTCGAATAAACGAATAGATTAGATGAAATCTCAAAAAGTCCCACCATGAGTCAATATATTATTCACGAATTCATGAAATCCATGTAGATTCTATTTTAATTCTTTCATTCGCGAGGAGCCGTATGAGGTGAAAATCTCATGTACGGTTCTGTAGTAGAGATGGAATTGAGAAAAAACCATCAACTATAACCCCAAAAAAACCAGATTCCGTAAACAACATAGAGGAAGAATGAAAGGAATATCTTCTCGAGGTAATCATATTTGTTTCGGTAGATATGCTCTTCAAGCACTTGAACCCACTTGGATCACATCTAGACAAATAGAAGCAGGGCGGCGAGCAATGTCACGAAATGCCCGCCGCGGTGGAAAAATATGGGTACGCATATTTCCAGACAAGCCGGTTACAGTAAGACCTACAGAAACACGTATGGGGTCGGGAAAAGGATCTCCCGAATATTGGGTAGCTGTCGTTAAACCAGGTAGAATACTTTATGAAATCGGCGGAGTCACAGAAAATATAGCCAGAAAGGCTATTGCAATAGCAGCATCTAAAATGCCTATACGAACTCAATTCGTTATTTCGGCATAATAATTAAAACCAAAGGAAAGAGGTCTTTGGGATGAAAAAAAAAAACAATTGCAATTGTAGGTTTCGTTTTTTTTTTTGATACACAATATTTCTTTTTTTTATTTCACCCCTTGCACTGAAAGAACAGAGAAAAAAAAATGATATGATTCAACCTCAAACTTATTTGAATGTAGCCGATAACAGCGGGGCCCGCAAATTGATGTGTATTCGAATCATAGGTACTAGTAATCGACGATATGCCTATATTGGTGACGTTATTGTTGCTGTAATCAAGGAAGCAGTACCAAATACACCGTTAGAAAGATCAGAAGTGATCAGAGCTGTAATTGTACGTACTTGTAAAGAACTCAAACGTAACAACGGTATGATAATACAATATGATGATAATGCTGCAGTTGTCATTGATCAAGAAGGAAATCCAAAAGGAACTCGAATTTTTGGTGCAATCGCTCGGGAATTGAGACAGTTAAATTTCACTAAAATAGTTTCATTAGCACCCGAAGTATTATAAGAATAAGATGAGACTATGATATATTTATAGTATATATTTGTATTTGAATGAAATAGATTAATTAATAGATTGATTATGTCTCACGCATATACCTTTTTGTAATTATTAAAATATATAAATATTAAATATCAAAATAAAAAAATATATAATAATAAAACTATATTAAAAAAATAAAATAATCGAATTTCTAATAATAGTATATAATATAATAGTATATAATAATAATGATAATGAATTTTAATAATTATATTATTTATATTAATAATTATATTATTTATATTATAATTAATATAATTAATAATTAATTATATAATTAATATAAAGAGCATGTTGATTATATGAAAAGTCAAGGGCAACAATCATTTTAGTTTATCATGGGTAAGGACATCATTGCTGACATAATAACCTCTATACGAAATGCTGACATAAATAGAAAGGGGACGGTTCGAATACCATCTACTAATATCACCGAAAACATTGTTACAATACTTTTCCGAGAAGGTTTTATTGAAAACGTGAGAAAACATAGGGAAAGTAACAACTATTTTTTAATTTTAACTCTACGGCATAGAAGAAATAGGAAGGGATCATATAAAACGATTTTGAATTTAAAACGAATCAGTAGACCCGGTCTACGAATCTATTCTAATTATCAACACATTCCTAGAATTTTAGGAGGGATGGGAATTGTAATTCTTTCTACTTCTCGAGGTATAATGACAGATCGAGAAGCTCGATTAGAAAGAATAGGCGGAGAGATCTTATGTTATATATGGTAATCTTTCTGATATTCAAATTCGATGAGAAACTTACATACATCCTTGTGAAAAAAGATAGAAAAAAAAACGAGTTTCTAATATCACCCCCATACATTAGTTAATATGGGAAGGGGGTTTTAACAGCAATAGAAATAAAATAAGGAATGTTTAATTACTGAATCACTTGCCAATGGTATGTTCCGGGTTCGTTCCTATATCCTATAATGAAAAAAAAAAAAGATTCTAGATAATGAAAATATAGATTCTAGGTGGTCATGTTTCCGAAAGGATTCGACATTGTTTTATACGTATAGTACCGAGAGATAAAGTCAAAAATAGAAGTAAATCATTTTGATTAGAGGGTTTTTGACTCCCGAACAAAAATTCGAATGATTATACTGTTTTTCAACTTCAACCTTTTTTATGGGGATACAATTAGAAGTTCAAAATCTCAGGAAACCCTATTCTCTTCCAATAAATAAATTCGGAATTCATTTAAGGAATAACAAATATGAAAATAAGGGCCTCTGTTCGTAAAATTTGTGAAAAATGTCGACTGATTCGTAGACGCGCACGAATTATAGTAATTTGTTCCAATCCAAGACATAAACAAAGACAAGGATAATCTTTCAAAAAAATAAAATCCAAAAAAGGGTGACTTGACCGGATGCAAAAAAAAAAATGAAAAATAAAAATCAAAAAAATGGAAAGGATCCGCTTTTGACATGAAATGGATATATCCATATATCTCTGACTTATATTTTTGAGATAATAAAATATGGGAAAACCTATAGCAAAAATTGGTTCGCGTAGAAATGGACGTATTGGTTCACGTAAGAATGCTCGTAAAATACCAAAGGGAGTTATTCATGTTCAAGCTAGTTTTAACAATACCATTGTTACTATTACAGATGTACGGGGTCAGGTGATTTCTTGGTCCTCCGCCGGTACTTGTGGATTCAAGGGTACAAGAAGGGGGACACCTTTTGCCGCTCAAACCGCAGCAGGAAATGCTATTCGGACAGTAGCGGATCAAGGTATGCAACGAGCAGAAGTCATGATAAAAGGTCCCGGTCTCGGAAGAGATGCGGCATTAAGAGCTATTCGTAGAAGTGGGATACTATTAAGTTTCATACGGGATGTAACTCCTTTGCCACATAATGGATGTAGACCCCCTAAAAAAAGACGTGTGTAAAAGGAAAGATAAACATTGAAGAAATTTCAAGAGAAAAAAATAATTCAAATTCAAGGATTTGATCAAAATAGATTATTATGGTTCGAGAGAAAGTAAGAGCATCCACTCGGACACTGCAGTGGAAATGTGTTGAATCAAGAGCAGACAGTAAGTGTCTTTATTATGGACGCTTTATTCTGTCTCCACTTAGGAAAGGTCAAGCCGACACAATAGGCATTGCGATGCGAAGAGCTTTGCTCGGAGAAATAGAGGGAACATGTATCACACGTGCAAAATTTGAGAAAATACCTCATGAATATTCTACCATAGCGGGTATTCAAGAATCAGTACATGAAATTTTAATGAATTTGAAAAAAATTGTATTGAGAAGTAATCTCTATGGAACTAGGGGCGCGTCTATTTGGGTCAAAGGTCCTGGATATGTAACTGCTCAAGACATAATTTTACCACCTTCTGTGGAAATCGTTGACAATACACAACATATAGCTAACCTAACAGAACCTATAAATTTTTGTATTGGATTACAAATCGAGAGGAATCGCGGATATCGTATAAAAACACTAAATACCTTTCAAGACGGAAGTTATCCTATAGATGCTGTATTCATGCCTGTTCGAAATGTAAATTTTAGTATTCATTCTTATGTGAATGGGAATGAAAAACAAGAAATACTTTTTCTCGAAATATGGACAAATGGAAGTTTAACTCCTAAAGAAGCACTTTATGAAGCCTCCCGGAATTTGATTGATTTATTTATTCCTTTTTTACATGCGGACGAAAAAAAGTTGAATTTAGAAAACAATCAAGATAAAGTTACTTTACCCCTTTTTACTTTTCATGATGGATTGGCTAAACTAAGGAAAAATAAAAAAGAAATAGCATTGAAATCGATTTTTATTGACCAATTAGAATTGCCTCCCAGGATCTATAATTGTCTCAAAAAGTCCAATATACATACATTATTGGAGCTTTTGAATAACAGTCAAGAAGACCTTATGAAAATGGAACATCTTCGCATAGAAGATGTAAAACGTATATTGGACATTTTAGAAATAGAAAAACATTTTGCATAAAATGGAAATCCATTGGATTTTTTATCTTTTTTTTTTAGAAAAAAAAAAAGACGAAAATGCGGGTTTTGAATCTTTAGCACAAATCCAATCCATATACTCGAAATAGGTCAAAAACGGAATAGATGTATATGTATCTAGGGATTAGTGGTTTCTTCAAAGTGAATTATCCCTAGATACACAATACACATATCATGATATTTTATTTCACAATTGAATCAATTTAAAAAACACCCAAAGTTAGGGATTTCTCAATAGGTAATGTTGCTCCAATACCCAACCAAAGGGCCACTGCTGTACCAATCAAAAAGACGGTTGTCGCTACTGGACGACGAAATGGGTTTTGAAATTTATTAACATTCTCCAAAAAAGGTACTGTTAATAATCCCGC